TAGCACGAATCGTACGGAAATGTAACTCGGTATTCAAACAACTATTCAGAGTTCCTAGAGCTCCTTGTACGGCTTGTTGGAAAACCCGTTGTCGGACCTGATTCATCGCTCTTTGCTTTTCAAAATAAAGGGTTTCATTTTTAGACTTTTCTAATTGTTCCAAACTAATAGAAGTAGCATTAATCAAATTTGCTTTTTCTCGTTCTATCTCAGAGTATCCATTCATCCGATACTCATCTGCCTCTAGTTCGACTTTCTGTAATCGAAGCCGAGCTTTTTCGAGTTGTTCAAGGGTCCCTCTACGCAATTCTTCCGAATTTCGAATAGTACTTAAGATCCTCTGTTTTCGATTATCTAATAAATCTTTTAATGAAAGTAGATTATCTTGCTATTAAGTTTACAACTTTTATGATCTCTTCCCGAACCAAACATGAATCTTTCGATTCATTTGGCTCTCACGCTCCTTTTTTTCTTTTTTGCTATGTATTATGGTTATTTCCATATCTTTTTTTTATGTAATGAGCCTATCCTCTATCCTCTTTTCTCTTTGTATTTCAATATACCAAAAAGTATATAAGACTAGATAAATATTAAGAGGACTCTTCCGACTAGATAACAATCTATCATGGTCAGCAAAGTTGTTTGTTTATTTGTGTTTGCTCTGTTAGTTAACAATTTCAATTTCATTAAGAAAAACGAAGTAAATAAATGGAAAATGAAAATTGCGAGAATTTTTTTCTTTTCTTTCCTTAAATCCAAAAAATTTCTCTTTTTTTTATACACAGGTCGTCGATTCGGCATTGGAAAAAGGGCGGGGTGCCCCTCTAGTAAATAGTTCAAACCATTTTATCGATATGAGTGTTCTATATCAGATAAATTCTACACTAGCTATTTCCCGTTTAAAGCATTTGGATACTAATAAAGCATTTCGATACTAATATAGTTGTAGAAAGAGTACCCCTTTTTGCCTGGACTTCAAGCAGTTTAGCTTTAACCGTGTTAATGGTCTCACATTATTGGTCTATAGAGAATCAAAGTAAATTTACCAATGAGTCGCGAAATGCTATGGTTCTTCCATATGATTTCTGAAGTTATTCAGAAGTAATTCGTGGAGATCGTGCACCTTTTTATCCCAAAACAAAAATACTAAAAAATATTCTAAAGTGCAGCCGGATAGATCCAATCTATTCTTGAAATAGACAACTCGCACACACTCCCTTTCCAAAAAAAATCAATACGCCAACCACTACAGTTAGATTTATTAGATTTGTTGCTAAAATATCGGTATTAAGCCCGAAACTCCCAGCGAATGGCCAGTGAGCTAAAAAAACAAAAGAATGGGTTACATTTTTCATATGCTCTCCTCTTATAGATAGGACGAACAAAGAAGATAGTTTTTCGATCACTTACTTCGCTCGCCCTTTTTTTATCGGTTTTTTTAATGCAATTTTTTTAATGCAAATAGATTCAATCTAATAATTTTTTTTTTTAGATTAAGTCTTAGGTCTTGTTTGACCTGTGAAAGATCTCCTTTGTTAAAATGTTCCCAAAATTCCGAAAATAAAAGGAAAAAGACTTTCCACTATCCTAAACTAAGGACGGGAAGGAAGAGGGGGAGCATATCTTCTACCTAAATTGATCATGCTCAAATCAACCCTTCCCGGGGTATTGTCTGTCCCGATAAAAAAAATTCCTGGAATAATATAATAAATAAAAGTATTGATATACTTGGAATTACAGAAGGAAATACCAATTTACTAAAAAAAGAAAAAAGTATCTAATCTAAAGGACTTATTTTCTTTTTTAGGATTAAACAAAAGGATTCGCAAATAAAAGCGCTAGTGCCACAACCAGTCCATAAATTGTTAAAGCTTCCATAAAAGCTAGACTAAGCAATAAAGTACCTCGTATTTTCCCTTCTGCTTCTGGCTGTCTCGCAATACCCTCTACAGCTTGTCCTGCAGCAGTACCTTGACCAACTCCAGGCCCAATAGAAGCAAGCCCTACGGCCAATCCAGCAGCAATAACGGAAGCAGCAGCAATTAGTGGATTCATGGTGAGTTCCTCGTGTCAAAAAAAAAAAATGGTTAAGGATACAATCAACCAAGAAATTTTTACTTTGAACTTCTAAGCTCTATTGAGTATAAGTAACTAAAATGAGTAGAAGTAACTAAAAAGTACAAATTGAAATGATAATCTAAATCGTCCGAACTACTTCGAGATCTCGTTTTTAGTTTCTAATCATTGGAGGTTTGTGTAAATCCATATGCTTTTCATTATTCTATTTTTCTTTCTTTCAAACCAACCACCCTTTCATTCCATTTTTTTTTACTCTTCGATATCCTTGAGTTCCCATTTTTTTCCCTTCATCTAATCCATAATAAAAGACGAAATACAGGAAGAACCCCTACTGAAATCGAACTAATCCAAATCCAATAGGAATCAAATCAAGATATACAATTGATAACAATATGCTGCATAGAACTGGATATGGAATCCAATTCCGGAATTCTATATATCATATCGGATTAGATAATGAATCTAACTTAGAAATAAAAAAATCCTATATACATTTGTTTCTTCTATTTTGTTTGTGTATTTTCATATTTTCTAGTGAATCCAATTCCAAAATCATTCCTTAGAAAGCCGCGCAAAAGATGACTGTCTTATAGACATTAAGGATATAGATCTAACCAGATTCCGCCCCCCTGAATGCATATATAATTTAACAATTCTGTAATATAGTCTATTTTCTATCCTATAACTCTAGGTTATATATTCATACGCATTTCGAACTAGTTAGTTTTCTAACCAGGAGGATTATCTGGAACCATGCATGAATTGGGCTAAGCTAAAAAAAAAAAAAAGACTATTTAGAAAATTAGTCAATTCAATGATGACCTTCCATGGATTCACCTATATAGGCTGCGGCTAACGTTGCAAAAATAAGAGCTTGAATACCGCTTGTAAATAATCCAAGAAACATGACCGGTATAGGGACTACTAAGGGTACTAAAGAAACAAGAACAACAACGACTAATTCATCCGCCAATATATTTCCGAAAAGTCGAAAACTAAGCGATAATGGTTTTGTGAAATCTTCTAGGATGTTAATTGGTAAAAGGATTGGGGTTGGTTTAATATATTTCTCGAAATAACTCAATCCTTTTTTGCTAAGACCGGCATAAAAATATGCCGCTGATGTGAGTAAAGCTAAAGCTACAGTTGTATTTATATCATTCGTGGGCGCTGCTAATTCCCCATGGGGTAACTCTATAATTTTCCAAGGTAAAAGAGCACCCGACCAATTCGAAACAAAAATAAAAAGGAACATAGTTCCAATAAAGGGAACCCAGGGACCATATTCTTCTCCAATCTGAGTTTTGCTCAAATCTCGAATAAACTCAAGGACATATTCGAAGAAATTCTGACCATCGGTTGGGATGGTTTGTGGATTCCGAACAGCTATGATAACTGAACCTAGCAAGATAGTAATTACGACCCAAGAAGTGATGAGTACTTGGGCATGAATTTGGAAACCTCCTATTTGCCAATAGAAGTGTTGGCCTACTTCTACGCCTGATATATCATACAACCCCTTGAGTGTTTTAATGGAACATGGTGTAATATTCATATTGTCCTCTGATAAAAATTGAACTTCAAAAAAGGAATTCTTTTGATTCAACCATCTCTCTCTCAACTCAGCAACTTGAAGTATTAGTATTAATCTTATATTTAGGATACCAAGAAATCATATCAAATGATAATATATATCAATACCCTCTAATATATATCAATATTCCCCTTTTTTTATCTATGCAAAACAAAAAAAAAAAATAGTAACTGATCCCGTAAATCTACGTAGTAAATCTACGTAGTTGCTTAAGAATTAACTATTCTTCTTAATCTTAATCAACGATTTCTTATATAGAGAGAACGGCCCTCACAAATTGCAAATACTAATTTGTTAAGAATCAATCGAATTGAAGTCATAGTGTCATCGTTGGCAGGAATCGATATATTCGCGAGATCTGGGTCACAATTTGTATCGACTAAAGAAATAGTAGGAATCCCCAAAATGGCGCATTCCCGAAGAGCTATATACTCTTTTTGCTGATCAAGGACGATCACAATGTCAGGCAACCTCGTCATATATTTAATCCCGCCGAGATATCTTTGCAAGGTAGATAATTTTCTCTTTAAGATTGCCGCATCTCTTTTTGGGAGATGGTGGAATTTTCCCATCTTTTCTTCTGCTCTTAAGTCTCTAAATTGAGAAAGTCTAGTTTTGGTAATCGACCAATTCGTTAACATACCACTGAACCACTTTTTATTAACATAATGACAACGAGACCTTATTGCAGCTGATGCTACTAAATCCGCTGCTCTTTTTTTGGTACCAACAATTAAGAAGCTTTTTCCCTGACTTGCTGCATCAAAAACTAAATCACAAGCTTCTGATAAAAAGCGAGCCGTTCTAGCGAGATTTGTGATATGAGTACCTTTACGCTTTGCCGAGATGTAAGGGGCCATTTTAGGATTCCATTTTTTAATACCATGACCAAAATGAACTCCCGCTTCTATCATCTCTTTCAAATTGATGTTCCAATATCTTCTTGTCATTTTTTCCACACTTCCCCTTTTTTTTCTTTTTTTCGTCTTACCATTACGGAATTGATTTCTTTTTGAAGATTAAGAAAGAGCCGAAATATCTTGAAATAAATAATAATTGTTCCGATGGAACCTTCTACTCAGAATTGGCCATTGAGAAATGATATAAACACAGCCTTAATAAATTAACTGACTTCTTTTATTTAGTAAAATAGGAAAATACAAAATATAAAATCAGACCTGTTAGCATTCTAAGGTCAAAAGTCTAGTTTCAATTAAAGTAAAAAAATAAAAATCTTCTTTATATATCCTTAAATCGTATAAATGGGAGTAAATGGGGGTTCTGATGTCTCATAGAAATTGTTTGTTACCTCAGAATCAGAAGAAACTAATTCTGTATGGAAAAACAAAATATCTCTCATTTGCGACGTGAATAGATTTTTTTTTTGAATTTCGAAATAAAGGTTCTTGTCTTGTGGGAAACGATGCACAAATTTTTGGAATCCGGTACCAACAGGTATAATTCCCCCCAGAACTACGTTTTCTTTCAGGCCTTTCAACCAATCAATACGACCTCGTAGGGCAGCTTTTGCTAAAACTCGAGCCGTTTCTTGAAAACTTGCTTCAGATATGAAACTTTGGGTATTCAGGGAAGCCCTTGTTATTCCCAATAAGATTGCCCGATAATAGATCGATTCATCCAAAGCCCGCCCTGCTCGTTCTGCTCGCAATAGTCCTATTAATTCCCCAGGTAAAAAAACATTAGACATTCCATCTTCGGAAACCCGTACTTTTGATGTTACTTGGCGTATAATAATCTCTATATGTCTATTATGGATCTGTACCCCTTGGGATCGATAAACTTTTTGGATCTTATTAACCAAAGAGATACGACTTTGGGCGATGGTTAGCTCAGCTCCAATCAAGAATCCCCAGGGAACCCCAAGAATTCTTGGTATACGCTCATTCCAATCCTCAATTCTCCTTTCGAGATTCGGCGATAGTGAATCAATTGAACGCGCTTCGAATATTTGTTCCACTTTTGGAAGACCTTGCGTTATATCACTAGATCTCGATTTTTCATATATAAAGGTAACTAACCTATCTCCTTTGTAAAGGATTTTTCCATAATGACCATGAACAGTTGCTCCTATAGTGGCCAAATAAGGCTTAGCTGCTCTTATAACAAAGGAGTCCATATTAACAATGAAAATTTGACCAGATTTTTTTATGTGCGATTTAAATAGACATACATTTTCGCAAATAAATTGTCCAAGGTGAATTATTGCCAATGTGTCCTCCCATGAGTCATGATGTAGAAAGTGCCAATTCAAATGGAATGGATCCAACATGATGTTACTGTCGAAATTGGAAATCCTTTTATTTTCATCTATTAAAGAGTATTTAAGCCCTTGAAGTACTTGGAAGGTTTGTTTCAAATTGTCAAGGAACAAGTATTTTTTTAACAAGATCTGATTATGCGTTAATAAATAGTAACATGAAGAAAAATTCGATATACTAGGTACAATAGCGCCTAAGAGCCCAAAAATATCTCGAATAATAATTCTAGGATTCGATTCTTTTACCGTATTGGGATATTTCGAATTCTTGAATAAACCAATTCGAGAACAGTTGGATGCCGACAAAATCATCAAAGATGGGTATTCTTTATTTCGATTCAACAAGGTGCCAATAGCTTCTTGATGTTGGCTAAGTGATTGAATCTTCGCCTTCGAATAAAAGGAATTGGTATTGTTGCGATCTAACTTATTATTGGGAATCGGTCCTGCGCTTGTCCTATCATATCTTCTTCTTGTATATGAAATAGTGGACTTGACTAACTCAATTCTTAGGAAATCGCGAATCATATCATTTGTTCTTAACTCAACAAGGGAAGCACGAGCCCCCTCTTTTTCTTCTTGTTCCCAATTCATTACCAAGCAAGTTCGAACGAATTGACTATTCGTGTGATAAATTCTTTGAGTTAACTTGCTATTTTCATGAGAAATAAAATTGACAAGTTGAAGTTGGAGATTATCCTCTTCTTGCAGGAGATCTTGCGGGAAAAGTCTTGCTAGATTTCTCCCTTCGTCCATTTCATATGCGACTGCAGGTCGAACTGAAACAAAATACTTTTCTTTGCTTTTGAGAATTTTTTTCCGTTGAACATAAACCCAATTTTTTCTTTTTTTTGAGTCCTTACAATCTTTTTTTTCTCTTTCTGGTGGTATCAAACTGGCGCCTAATATCTTATCCGCCTCTTCAGGAAAATGAATATCTCCGGAAAATATTTTTAGTTCCGTATGGCTTTTTTTTCTCTTCACTCGGACCAACCCACCTAGTCGACTTCTTGTATTTTTTGTGAGTTGTGTATCCACTCCAATAATACTATTGTCAAGTACCTTTAGGGATGAGGATCTCGGTAAGATATGCAGTTCTTGAAGAATGAAAAAAAACCGATCTACTTCTTTTTGGTATTTTAGACTAAATTCTTTTGTTCCTCGATGCTCAATAAAGCCCTCTTTTTTTAAGATAGAATCTTCCTCTGGGCTCCCATATTCGTCCTCTGAGTCTTCCTCTGAGTCTTCTTCTAAAGCCCCATATTCGTTCTCTGAGCCATCTTCACGGCTCCCATATTCTTCTTCCTCTAGAGTTCCATATTCGTCCTCTCGAGTTTTATATTCGTTCTCTGGGTTCCCATATTCTTCTTCTGAGTCTTTCTCTAGAGCCCCATATTCGTCCTCTAAAATCCCATATTCATCTTCTAGGGTTTCATATTCGTCCTCTAGAGCCCTATATTCGTCTTCTAGGGTTTCATATTCGTCCTCTCGGATCTTCTCTGGGCTCTCATATTGGTCCTCTGAGTCTTCCTCTAGAGTCCTATACTCTTCCTCTCGGGTCCGATATTCTTCCTCTAGGGTCCTATATCTAAATTTAACAATTCCTGAACCCCTTTTATCCTTTCTGTATCGTGGATCGTCAAAATAAGCAAAAATAGTATTTCTACGTAAAAAACCCATAAAGGGTATGTCAATCGAAATCCCCAAACAGGATATTAGATCTTTTTCTTGTTCTTGATGATATTGTAATGGAACGACGAACCTATTTCTTCGCTTTTTCGCCAACAACTCCGAATTATCTTGAAGAATAGAAGGATAGACAAAATTCCAATCATTGTTGGACACGATTCGATCTGGCGTTAAATAATCAAGAATTTCCTTATCTTTTTTACCAAAAGTATCCAACAGTCTATGGCTTACTTGATCATTAGCCATTGAGAGGTCAAAGATATATCTTCCGTCAAGAGAAAAAGAATAATTATTCATTTGATCTTGATCCTTGTGTAGCGAAAAGGATGCTATACTGGATCTGCACATACTTACTGACAATATCCATAAATGGCTTGTTTTTGGTAATCGACGAAGATTACCATATTGATATTCGGGCGCATGGTAAACATCAGTACTCCAGTGCATTTCCCCGTCAGATTCGGAATAAATATGCTTTTGTACCTTTTCTTTAAAATGCAAAGTGGGCGTTCCGGCACGAATCTCCGCAATTACTTGTTCGGATTCTACATATTGATCATTTTGCACTAGAATCAAGCTTTTTAACGGAATATTTACACTATGTAGAATATCCTGACTCTGAATAGTTACAGGCAAGTCTATATAGCATAGAAAAGCAGGCTGCCCATGACGGGTACGTGTGGGGTGAACCAAATCCTCGTTGAATTGGATTTTTCCATTCGAGGGGGATCGTACAAGGTCGGCAGTACCCCCTGTGAATACTCCACCAGTATGAAAAGTTCTTAATGTTAGTTGAGTCCCTGGCTCCCCAATTGATTGACCCGCAATAATACCTACAGCTTCTCCCAATTCGACGAGATCGCCATGAGTGGCACTCCGCCCATAACATAATTGACAGATCCAAGATGTGCTCCGGCAAGTAAAAGGGGTTCTAATATATATTGGTTGTGCCCGAAACGGTTGTGCTCGAAAGGTAGTTATGAATCGATTGACTAATCCAATTCCAATATCTTGATTTCGAGCAGCGATGCATCGTGAACCGATATATATATCGTCTGCTAATACACGACCAATTAGTGTTTGGACAAAAAGTTTTTCTGTCATCCCATTTTGAGGACTAACAAAAATACCTCGGATAGTACCACAATCTCTTCTACGCACAATAATATGTTGAACTACTTCAACAAGTCTGCGTGTAAGATATCCAGCATCTGCTGTTCGTACAGCAGTATCTACAACCCCTTTGCGGGCTCCGTAGCAGGAAATTATATATTCTGTCAAAGAAAGTCCCTCGCGTAAATTGCTTTGAATAGGTAAATCAATCATTTGTCCTTGAGGATCCGCCATTAACCCTCTCATCCCTACTAATTGGTGTACCTGAGATGCATTTCCTCTGGCTCCTGAAAAAGACATTAGATATACTGGATTAGAAGGATCCGTTATCCGAAAATTAGAATTCATTTCTTGTTTCAAATATTCACTTGTAGCATACCATATTTCAACGGATTGGCGTAATTTTTCTACTGCGTGTACAGCCCCATAATAATAGTGTTTCTCCAAAAGAAAACTCTGTTGTTCCGCGTCTTGGACTAACCATCCTTTAGAGGGTATTGTTAAAAGATCCTCGATTCCTAAAGAAATCGATGTAGTAGTGGCTTGATGGAAACCCAGAGCTTTTATTTGATCCAGTATATGGGATGTATATCCCATTCCGAAATGATCTATTAATCTGCTAATAAGTCGTTTCATAGCGGTTCCGTCTATCTCTTTATTATGAAAGACCAGGTTGGCCCGTTCCGCCATACATAAGTACCCCCTTTTTTGGCTGAGTAGGATTCGACAATTGCTGAGTAGGATTCGACAATAGGCCTGAGTCAGTGATTCGAAAACTTAATTAATTTACCCCCTTTCCTCAATCTCAATCGGAATTTGCGCGGCAAAAAAGATAAGATGGTACTAGCGAAATCGGAATGCCCCCCGAAAGGGGCATCGCCGAATCTAACTTCCTTGTTTAGATAGTGTATGAATAGGCCCGACTAAATCCTTGTATGGCTTCCTCTATTTCTCTATAAAAAGAAATATGACCAAGAGTGGTTCGAATGTATATAGAACGGGTTTCTTTTTTTCTATTTCCAACTATTAGATAGTGGGCATAAATCTCATGATAAGTCCCAAAAGATTCATATTGAACTTCAATCGGAACTTCTCTTGATCCAATGAGGCGTTGATCTAGTTTCCATCGGAGCCACAAGGGACTGTTTAAACCGATTCGTTTCTGTCTATAAGCTCCCAGTGCATCATATGAACTAGAAAAATGGGGTTCTTTATCTTTCGTATAATTATTATTATTGTAGTTTACTTTTTTATTTGGATAGTTTCCGCAACTATTATATCTATTTGCACAAATACCTCGACGATTTCCAATCGTTAATACATAAAGTCCGATAAGCATGTCTTGGGTTGGCACGCAAATAGGATCTCCAATAGCGGGAGACAGGAGATTCATATGAGAAAACATAAGTAAACGGGCTTCTGCTTGAGCTTCCAAGGATAAAGGCAGATGAACAGCCATTTGATCCCCATCAAAGTCTGCATTGAAACCCTTACACACTAATGGATGTAAACAAATAGTACGCCCCTCTACTAAAGTGGGTTGGAAGGCCTGTATGCCTAATCTATGGAGGGTAGGTGCTCTGTTCAACAGTACAGGATGCCCCCGCATAACTTCTTGAAGTATTTCCCATACAATGGGCTCCTTTTCCCAAATTTTCCTTTTAGCAATCCTGACATTAGAAGTAGCACGTTTCGTGATTAAATCGCGAATTACAAATAGCTGAAAAAGCTTTATTGCTATCTCTAGAGGTAATCCACATTGATGTAATGAAAGCGAAGGACCCACAACAATGACAGAACGCCCCGAGTAATCGACCCGTTTCCCAAGCAGAGTCTCGCGAAACCTCCCCTCTTTACCCTCAATTACATCTGAAAGTGACTTGTATACTTTATTGTGACCATCCCTCGTCGGTTGCCCGCGGGACCCACTATCAAGAAGTGTATCCACGGCTTCTTGTACCAATTTTTCCTGGCACATTACTAAATCTGCTGGCGCTAATTCACTTCTTTTTAATAGATAGGCAAGGTTGTTGTTCCGACGGATAACTCTCTTATAAAGTTCATTAATATCCGAAGTCACTACTTTATCCCCAGACCTATAAACAATGGGTCTCAATTCGGGAGGAAGAACCGGTAATAAGCACAAAACCATCCATTCTGGTTCTACATTTGTTTGAATAAAATGTTTCGCCAATTGCATTCGTCTAATTAAAAAAACTTTTCTTATTCGTCTTTTTCTATCTTCCCACTCATCTCCACTATACCCTTCGTCTTCTAATTCCTTCCATTCAACCAAGGAATTCTCTATAATACTTCGCAAATCCAAATCCGCTAATTGTTCTCTAATAGCACCTGCTCCTGTCGCAATTTCCCGATTTCGAAATGTTGCAAAGCCCGGGGTAGAAAAAAAGGGAGAAATGCTGTGGTTACAGGATGAAATTTCATCTTCGAATAAACCTCGTAATCGTAAGAAAGTAGGTTTTTTAGCGCTGGGCCTAGCAAAAGAGAAATCGCCGTATACTAGGCCCTCCAATTTCTTAAGGGGTTTATCTAAAAGATTCGCGATATAACTAGGAAGACCCTTCAAATACCACACATGAGTCACTGGACATGCCAGTTTGATGTATCCCATTTGATATCTTCGTATCCGAGAATCAATAAATTCTACCCCGCATTTTTGACAAAATCTTTCGTCTTCATTTTCAGCTCCGCTTGCTCGAGAATTTCCACAAGCACAAATTCCGCTTTTTATGGGTCCAAAGATTCTTTCGCAAAACAATCCATCTTTTTCTGGTTTATCAGTTTTATAATGAAAAGTGGAGGGCCTTGTGACTTCGCCAACGACTTCCCCATTAGGTAGGATTTTGTTAGCCCAAGCCTTTATTTGTTGAGGGGAAACGAGTCCAATTTGAAGTTGTTTATGTTTATATTGGTCAATCATAAAATAGAAATAAGAAAAGAATTTATATTTATTCCGATCAAACATCCTCCCTATTAACCTGAAAGTTCTTCTCAGATACAAGGAAATGGTTCAGTTCTAGAGCCAAAGATCGTAGTTCTCGAACGAGCACTCGAAAAGATTCTGGAGGGTCCTCGTGATTAGGCACTCTTTTTCCCCAGATCGTAGCATTAAGTATTTCTTGGCGAGCTACAAGATGATCAGATTTATAAGTAAGTATCTCTTGTAAAATATGAGCAACACCAAATCCTTCTAAAGCCCAAACTTCCATTTCTCCTACTCGTTGTCCCCCTTGTTTGGCTCTTCCTCTAACGGGTTGTTGGGTAACAAGTGAGTAGGGCCCAGTAGAACGTCCATGGATTTTCTCATCAACTTGATGAATTAATTTTAAAATATAGGACTTACCTATTAGAACAGGTTGTTCGAAGGGATCTCCTGTTCTTCCATCAAATATTCTGCTTTTTCCCGGGTACTCGGGTTCAAATACCCATGGATTTTTTGTTTGTTTACTGGCTTCATATAATTCCGAAAACACAAGTTTTCTTGAAGCCTCTTGCTCATATCTCTCATCAAAGGGTGCTATTCTATAATGTTTCTTTAGCAGATCCCCTGCTAATCCGAGCGAGCTTTCGAATATTTGTCCCACATTCATTCGTGAGGGTACTCCTAGGGGATTGAAGACCATATCAACAGGTGTTCCATCTTGCAAATAGGGCATATCTTGCCTAGGCAAAATTTTGGAAATGATCCCCTTATTCCCGTGTCTTCCTGCTACTTTATCCCCAACTTTGATTTCACGTTTCTGTAAAATATATACGCGAACCATTATGTCGAGGGGATCCCTCTGGATCCATTTCACATCGATAACGCGCCCTCTTCCACCTATAGGTAGTTTGAGAGAAGTTTCTTTTGAAGTGGATACCTCAAGACCAAAAATGGCCCGTAATAATCCAGCTTCCGCGATATACGAGGATTCGCTCGCTATCTGAGGCGTTAATTTACCTACTAAAATATCGCCAGTTTCTACCCAGGATCCCAACCTTACAACTCCATTTCTGTCCAAATTGCGGAGTAAATGTTCTTCTAGATGTGGTATTTCTTTAGTGATTTTTTCAGCGGAGCCTTGGCTTGTCGTATCCGTCTGAATTTCATATTTTCGGATGTGAAAAGAAGTATAAATATCCTCATATACCAAACGTTCGCTAATTAGTACTGCGTCTTCAAAATTGTAACCCTCCCACGGCATATAAGCTACTAAAACGTTTTTTCCTAAAGCAAGTTCCCCACCAACTGTAGCTGCTCCCTCCGCTAAAATTTGCCCTTTTTTAATGGATTTACCCCGCTGAACCCGAGGTTTTTGGTGCATACAAGTATTTTTGTTAGAGCGACGATGGGCAACTAAAGGAATACTTATAGTCTTCCCACTACTTGATAAAAGGATCTTGTGACTATCACTAGAAATGATCTTTCCCTCGCGTTCGGCTATAATGGAAACCCCCGAATCTAGAGCTGTTTGGCGTTCCAATCCAGTTCCAACAATGCACTTCTCGGACCGAGAAAGTGGAACTGCTTGGCGCTGCATATTAGAACTCATTAAAGCCCGATTCGCATCATTATGCTCAATAAAAGGAATGAGAGAACCTCCAATAGAAAAATATTGGAAAGGAAAAATACTTCTAACATGAATCTGTTCCCATGCAATAGTCAGGAATTCTTGACGGTATCTAGCTGGAACAACCTGTTCTTCCTGAATACCCTGATTCAAGGACAAAGAATTTCCTGCTGCTATCATATAATATTCATCTCTATTTGGTGATAAATAAACCACCTGTCTCTCTTTTTTTTCTTTTGCTTTTTCAGATATTTCATAAAACGGACTCTCTATAGATCCCCACCAGTGATCAATTCTCGCATGAATAGCTAAGGATCCAGTAAGTCCAACATTGATGCCTTCGGACGTGTCAATTGGACAAATACGCCCATAGTGACTCGGATGAATATCTCGGCTCCGAAAACTTGCAGTTCTCCCCGTCAATCCTCCAGGACCCAAACAACTCACTTTTCGCCCATGAACCGTTTGTGTCAATGGATTCGTTTGGTCAAAAACTTGAGATAAGGGGTATGTGCCAAAAAAGGTCTCATAAGTAGTTATTAATAAAATCGAAGTTGAAGTTGGAGTTACCAAAGTTTGTGGAGTCGGTTTCGATTGACGTATGAATACTCTACGAATAGTTTTTTGAACCGCATGTTGTAGACGGCCAAGAGCCAGTCCGAATTGATCTTGTAACAGATCCGCAACGGAACGAATACGTTTATTTTTCAAGTGATTCATATCGTCATCGTCAAGTATACCCGTTCCAAATTTCATTCCAATCAAATGATCCGTAGCAGCCAATACATCTCGTGGTAACAAGAATGTATTGTTCTGAGGTATATTAAGATTGAGTCTCCGATTCATATTTCGTCGACCAACTCTTCCCAATTCACATTTTTGTTGAAAAAATTTCTTTTGTAATTCCTCACATAAGGACTCCGAAAATACCAGGTCCCCGCCTACACAAGCAAATTGTTGATAAAACTCCAAAATAGCTTTTTCTTTTGACTCAATCCTCTTTTTTTCCTTAGCATTCGGGAAAGACAAAAAAATTTCGGGGTAGGAAACATTATCTAAAATTTCTCTTAGATTCGAACCCATAGCTGATGATAGAACTAAAATAGATATCTTTTGTTTTCTACTCACGCGAGCCCATATCCTTTCTTTTTTATCAATTGCTAATTCCGATCTTCCTCCCCAATCTGATATTATAGTCCCAGTGTATATAGAAATTCCCTTATGGTCTAATTCCGAGCGGTAGTAAATACCAGGACTTAGCAATATTTGATTGATCACAATTCGGTATATTCCATTTATTATAAAAGTTCCTAAGGAATTCATTATAGGAATGTTTCCAATAGAAATGGTTTGCTTTTGCACATCGAAACCAAAAATTAATCTCGCAGATACATATAATTCAGAAGAATAAGTGAGTGATTCATACACAGCATCCCTTTCCTTTATCAAGGGTTCTAGCAATTGATACCCTTTCGCAAATAATTGAAATGAAATTTCGTGATCTGGATCTTTAATTGTTGGAAACTTCTCAAGTTCTTCTGCCAAGCCTTGATTAATGAACCTACAAAATCCCTCGAATTGGATCTGACTAAATCCGGGTATTGTGGACATTCCCTCATTTCCATTCCGGAGCATCTTAATCTTAAGTTTCCTATTTATCGAAGAAAAATTCCATTATCAGCTCACTCTTTATCAATCCCTACGGATCAATCTAGCAATCATGGAATCTATATTCTGTTTACTGAATCACATGAAATTCTAGGGAACTCCACATACGTATTTCATATATGTATTTCATACATATGAATAAAGATAATTTTGACGAAAGTTCAAATTTGGCAGGAGTCGAAATGGAATTAAAATGAATTGATAAAAAAGTCCTAGAAAAAATTCTGCCACTTAAACTTTATGATATTCTAATCAGATTGGATAGCAAAGATTTCTCGTTTTATCTCCTTTCTATGAAAGAAATAAAGCCATAATAATTTATAAACACTAGGAAGTTTGACTTTAGTTTGATTTAAAATTTAGAATAGTACGCTTAGTTTTATTTTCAAAAAGAATTTGAAGGTTATTTTTTGTTTCGTAGTAGTAGAATTGCTGAAAAATAAAGGCTTTTATTGTAGAATCCGAAAATAAAGTACTTATTTTTTTTAAGTACTTGCTAATCTAGTTATCCACCTATTCACATATCCTTTCTTTTATCGTAATTTCACTTGTGTGGGCCAAGAAGGACAGGCCATGATCTATATCAGAGCAAATTTCCTCTTTTTATTCAGGATATTTAATGCAATGAAAAATTAAAGCATAATTCCCCATAGGGATATGTACATAAGCGCGATCCATAGATAATAATGCTGTTCGGACCTGGCGTTTACCTATATCCGGATTAGGGAAACTGTTATTCTATTTTATTATGCCATTAAAAGGAATGGAGGGAGAGAATACCGATTTAAGAGTCGTTTACTACTGTAATTCAAAAAATTAAATTCTAGTTAATGGTTCCAATTTGTTCTGAATTTTGCAGTTTGTCACTGGCAATCCATTTTTGCTACTTTGTCATTTCAATAGAATAGAAAGAAAAGGGAGGTTTTTTAGTGTTAGCAATGTGTGTTTTAAGATAGAATCCATCGGGGAGACTAACCAAAACAGGATCCAAAAAAGCAGAAATAGATTTTTTGAAAAAGATTGGAAAAAAGTAAGTAGAATTAGATTCAAGATAAAAGAAAAGGGGTTTTAGTAAGAAAATATGGATGAATACTTGTTCTTTTATCGATTTTAGATTGGATTTTTTGGCGGCATGGCCAAGCGGTAAGGCAGGGGACTGCAAATCCTTTATCCCCAGTTCAAATCTGGGTGCCGCCTGATCAATAAAATACTTAGGATTATAGTACTGATCAAACTCAAAAATTTCGTACCCTCATAATTTGGGGCAAGAGAGTAATTAGGTTTGGCAATACTGAATCCATACCATAGTTCTATCCTCAAACGAGGCTTTGGCGGCAGTGGCCCAAACGGCGAGCTACCAACAGAGATGAGGTAGCGTTTGCTTATTCTTTTATTAATTTGAATTGATTCGGGAATTTAAAACTACGAGGTTAAGGTGTCAGAAATATCCAAAGGTCCCTAAGGGGCATTCCTTTTTCAATCTAAGATTGAAGAAGGGACTTTGCGAAGAAATATCAAGACTTCCTAATTATCATACATTTTTTTTTATCGTACATCTTACTACATATACTTTGTACATCTTATGCTACCTACATACACTAAAGTAAAGGTTACCGATTCTGTCGAGAATCAGATTGAATAAGCTGATCAAAAATCAATTTCGGAGTTGTGGATAAGGTTTCCTCACTCTTTCATAGAAAGAGAGAAAGTGCGGCAGTAGGGTTTAAGTCAAAAATAAACATGGGTAAGGACGAAAAAATCTCTCTATTCCCGCGTCTTCTATTCAGGCCATTCCCCCACTCTTTCTTTTTTAAGGAAAAGGTATATGTATCATATTTATACTTAATACTCTCCAATTTTACCAGAAATCATATAAGAATTTGTTAGGAGTAAATTCCTTTAACTGATTCATCCAGAGTTTTAGGGCAGAATTTTGACTCTGTACCCTTAATTCCACTATGATTATTGATCAATAGTAGAATAATTCCTTCATAGAAATAGGAGACATAATTTACATGGATATAGTAAGTCTCGCTTGGGCTGCTTTAATGGTAGTCTTTACATTTTCTCTTTCGCTAGTAGTATGGGGGAGAAGTGGACTCTAGGGATAATACTAATTGCTTGAGTAGTCAAATTGTAGTATCAACTCTTTTCTTTAATTGATCGTTTTGTATTAATCATTTTGCCAAACTTTATTTTTTCTCTCTTTCTTTAGTAAAGAAATAGAATAGAAAGAGCTATTATAGTAATTAAGAATTTCTACTAGAAGTGACGAGTAAAAATAAAGTTCTTTACATAAGAAAATTAGACTTTATTACACGAAGCTATTCACAACATATCGCACATTTATCATTTATATATACTCTTTTCTTAGAATTTTTTTTTGTTCTTTTTTTTCTTTTATTATAGTCTATTCTCGTATTATTTTTCTCCCTCTCCATGGATTCTTTCAATGAAGAATTGTCTTCCATTTTTTGATTTTGACTTGCTTGAAATTAAGTGGATGCAGTGAAAAAAGAAGTTGAATTAGATTACTATTTCAATCTACTAATCTATTCTATGTAGATTCAAGATAATATAATAGAAAGAATCTAAAGTGTGGTAGAAAAAACTATATGTAGTTCTTTCTACCACACTTTAGGATTCCAACCAGATCCTTTCATTTAAGACTTGGATTTTTATTTTCTTTAATCCCTTTTTCATTTCTTCAATGATTAATTGGAATTCCAATTAATCATTTTGGCTGGCTGTTTTTACATAAATAATAAGTAAAAAGGCAGTAGGAACTAGAATGAACAATGCAGTAGCAATAAATGCGAGAATATTTACTTCCATAACCTCTTTTTTTTTTTTTCACAATAACTCGGGATGTAATCCCATGGAGAGGAAAAGGGGGTATCCCTGTAAATTCAAGGGGAGGACTTGCATTCTGATAATACTGAATCAATTCAATATTATGAATATAGGATCTATCAAATCAATTCATGGTTGATAGTGGAATAATATAACATAGGAAGATCCCTTATCCATACTAAGACCAAAATAGGTTTTTGGTTGGATTCGGAACCCCTCTATTTTTCATCCTTTTCTACTTTTGCTTTTCTATATATATGTAGAGCCAAGAATCTTTCTTATCCAATTTCCCCTTCTTTTTCTTATAGTTATACATACAATTATGTATGTATTATATAACCGACTTTCTATGGGTCACATAGACATCCAAATAAGCAGTAGAAGTAGAAATTAGATGGAGAAAAGAAGATCTTAAATAAAAAAAAAAAAGATCCAATATTTTATTTTAATTTTGGAAAAAAGAGCGTTTACTTGCTTTTTATTTTATTAGGTTACTATCAATATCTCCTTTTGGGGGTCTAAAGCTGAGAGCAGATTCATAAAAAAAGGAGTCCACAAATGGACTGAGAATGAGGTAGATTCTTTCCAAGAATTCATTGAACATACACAAACAAAGTTGGAACTAAAAAATGGAAGTGGTGCGGTTTAACTCCTAAAAAGAAACTAATTATATTAAATTCATTCTCTAACAATAAACGAATACAATTTGTGTATGGATTCCGGTAAAATACCCTAACTCTATTCCATAAGAGTCAAATAGGAAGTTAAGATTATGATATGTACGTCTTTCCTTATCAACCGGAAGTAGTTAAAAAAAAAAATTCCTATACAGCTCTCTTTTTATTGAGAGCTACGAAATAAAAAAACTAAAGTAAGGGTTCTCCATAGATATTTGATCTTGCCTTCTGCCCCCCCTTTTTTTTCAGGGAAATTTCTTGATGAAAAAAAGGAAAGATGAATTTTTCCATTCATTGAACCCTAGTTCGGGACTGACGGGGCTCGAACCCGCAGCTTCCGCCTTGACAGGGCGGTGCTCTAACCAATTGAACTACAATCCCTGCGGGGTGTATGGCATACCTATTCTTAAATAAAACCCTAAGAAGATTCGTCTGTCGTACTCTAAGAAATAGATGAATCATATACTACATACCCACATAGCATATGTGGGTATAGTGAGAGTGGCATAACTAGTATGCCGCGATTTTTTATCCCTAAAAATAAATGATAATTCACCAAGAAAAACTTTTTTCTCTTCGTTGTAAGAAAAGAATCAGAGAGATATGGCTTAGAAATAAATTTTCACCTTCTTTTCTCTTTATCCTTTATTTCTATGGATCAGATATTTTTTTTTATGGAAGAAAAAAATGGATTTAGTTCATATTCACGAAGCCCTAGATTTTTGGGCCGAGCTGGATTTGAACCAGCGTAGACATATCGTCAACGAATTTACAGTCCGTCCCCATTAACCGCTCGGGCATCGACCCAGGAAGAATTTATTCTAGGGTTTTTGATAATCTATGATTAACCTCTTTTTATAATACTCCCTACCCCCAGGGGAAGTCGAATCCCCGCTGCCTCCTTGAAAGAGAGATGTCCTGAACCACTAGACGATAGGGGCATCACTAGACGATAGTGCTATCTATATAGAACCACTTGTCATTATACTATAATGATAGTATGAGCAGTTTTTTGGAATTGTCAATATACTCGAATTGAAGAGTATAAATAGATCAAAGCAAAGAGTCTTTCCTACTTTTCTGTTATGCTTTCATAGGATTTTTTTTTTAGTTGAAGGTTAGGTTAATTCACGGATCATCCCCTGCTTTTTAGGGAATTCCTTTTACTTTTAAAGGATATAGAATAAGAATAGATTAATAAAAAGGATTCGAGATTAGTTCAGTACAGATATTGATATTGATTGCTCTAATAGGAAAAAGAGTCCAATTTCATTTATTTTTTGCAATTTAAACTCTGTGCTTCGTTTAGTGTTCAGACCAAAAATATGGGCATCTCACACTAAACGGAGTCATAAAATTCAAGAAAAACTAGAGACATTTTCAAAAAAGAAAAAAAGTGAATGAATTTAGTAGAAAAGTACTCTATTGAATTCGAACCGATGACTTCGGTTTTGCCGTGGCATTACTTTACCACTAGGGGAAAGAAAAGCCCTTTATCGGGTTTGAACCGATGACTTATGCCTTACCATGGCATTACTCTACCACTGAGTTAAAAGGGCTTTTTATTCAAAAATTACCCACTCTCATTTACCATTATAGGTCTACTGCATAATGTACAAAATCTATGTATATATTAATGTACATAATATATGTATATACAGATATATTATGTAGAGATTTTATTTTCTATATTGAAATATAGAAATTTATTCATGGTGAGATTCAAAAAGGCCGAAGGGGCAATAAGAACTGCTGTTAAAAAAAAAAAATGGTAGACTTTGTTTTTTTTATCTTTAGCCTATTCACTTTTCACGTGCTCAGAATGTTCTGCAGAATTAGGACTTTTTTCTTCTATTGGCTGATCTTATGATGAGAACTTTCTCCATTTATGTTTTATTTCCCATAATTCTAATTGGGGGGGGTATAAAGGAATTCCCCCTCTTCATATACCCATATGGCTGGGTATTAATTTTCAGTGATATACTTCTTAATCTGTTTTGGTGAGAGATTGAAACAATTTTTCACAGGCATTCCTTGGAAAAACCTTTGAGTTCAAAACTTTTCAATTTTGCAGTTTTGGAAGGATTTGTTGAAGCAATTTTCAACAGGTACCCTTTGGAAATGGGTACTTGAATATTATCTAAAACAAAAATCAAAAAGGTACATTTTTAACAAACTATATTGGAGTTTTATCAACAATTTTATTCAAAAAGTGGGCAGTCAAATTTATACTGCAGCGTATCAAAATTATTCTACAGCCTGCCCAGCCTAACAAAAAGGAAAAGGAAGAAAGGAATTGATGGGGACTGTACTGCCGCCTATATCTCTTAATATATATTGTAGAAATAATCAAACTATAGAATACGATCCTAATCGAAATGCATACATTTGGTTCATACGCTAGTGGCATGGTAAGAAGAGATTTCTTTTACAGACTAGAGAGGGGCCATCTAAATCCTAAAGTAAAAGCCTGCGATTGAAGTACCAACTGCTTACTTTTCTCCGTAAGTGGAATTAGCCTCCTCCTCGAATGGCTACCCTTGACAAAGGGTAGCGTTGGTATCATAATCTAGATGTAGCGGGTATAGTTTAGTGGTAAAAGTGTGATTCGTTCTATTAATAACTGAATTTGAAATGATATACTTAAGGCATCCTTAAGTTTTTTGATATTCATATTCCGATGAAAACTTTAGTTCTTATAAAGGGTTAAATCCTTTTCCTCTCAATAGCATATTGAGGAAGAATATACATTCTCGCGATTAGTATCCAAAGACTAATGAAATTTGCATGCAAAAGACAAATTTGATTATGAGTACAGAGGCGCGAAGCACAATTTTGCATTGGATTAAGTATTCCAATTGAATAAATATGAGTAAAAGATCTATGGATGAAGATACAAAAAAGTTTATTTCCAATCGTAACTAAATCTTCTTTTAGTTAAAAAAAAAAATGGAAGCCCAATAGCTAAAAAACGATAGTTTTGGTTTACTAGAACCATCAGGATATTGTTTCAGCTCGGTGGAAACCCAACTCTTTTCCTCAGGATCTCTTGAATGAAATTAGGGAACGAAGTAAGTAGATTAGATAGGATATTTAGGAGAATTTCTATCTCCTACTCTATAGGGATCATCTAGAAAGCGGAGAGCTTTGGTTCCATTCAGACAGAAAAGCTAACATAGATGTTAAGTGGTGAGAATAGCCATAAAGGAGCCGAATGAAATCAAAATTTCATGTTCGGTTTTGAATTAGAGACGTTAAAAATAATCAACCAACGTCGACTATAACCCCTAGCCTTCCAAGCTAACGATGCGGGTTCGATTCCCGCTACCCGCTCCATTCTGTATAAAAAGAGTATTCTATTTGTCTAGACATGGTAGAGACTTGTATTCAACCTTTTTCGTCTACCAGTTTTTGGCCCTACAGAGCGGAGTAGAGCAGTTTGGTAGCTCACGAGGCTCATAACCTTGAGGTCACGGGTTCGATTCCCGTCTCCGCACTTAGCAGTCCATATAAATAAATGGAATGGACTATCTATTTGTATAGATATGGTAGAGGGCTATATCCAACCCTTTTTTATTCAGCAAGCAGAAAAGAAAAAAGAAATAAAGGAAAGGCACAGTCTATTCCCCCTTATAATAAGGGCAATTTTCTCTTGTTTGTCTCGGTGAATCCCCGCTTTCGGGCACCCTCTTGGCAAGTTCGATTTTCGCCCCCGAAGCACTCTTTTTTTTGAGTCGGGTGCAAACGATAAGATAGGAAGGGGTATGGTACTAGACTAATAACTACTTAATTTATTATAAGTAGTTATGTAGTCAACTAGATTGACTTTTTTATCAAAGTACCTTACTAAATTAAGCTGGCGAGCGACGGGAATCGAACCCGTACCTTCTCCTTGGCAAGGAGATGTTTTACCATTGAACTACGCTCGCTACATTGACCTACACTCGCTACGACATATATTTTATAGGATATATCCGC